AAAGAGGGATTAGCATTATTGACCCAATGAGAAACCACTAAGACCTTCCTCGTTGGGGCTCCGCGCACTGGGAAAACGCTCTAGCGACGGGAAACCGGCCACTAGTTACAAAGTTCCAATAAGGTATCGAGAGGGCTATCACAGTCAGGTGCAAAGCAATTGCCCCTATTTGTAAAGTACCCCTCTTCCTATTTAGGGAGTTAAGGCGAAAAATGGCTTGATGAGCGCAGATGAGGAAGCGGGAGCAAGAAAACCAAGAATCTCTTTTCTTGTCCTTCTACTTAAGGGGCAAAGAGAAGCGCTTTTGCTATTGAGAAAGCGAACGGTCAGCGCGAAGGTTCAAGACTTAGCCGAGCGTTAGCGAAGCTAGATTCTCATAGCGAGGCGCTTCGAGTTAGCGAAGCGCTGTAGTAGGGCCGAAGCCCTATTATAATGCTGAGCCAAGGACGCTCCGCCTTATCTATAGAAGCAGTCAACTGAGTTCTGAACGAATTAGCTCCTTGGTAATGGCTCAATCTATAGATAGAAAGCCCTATGATGGGAAACTACCACGTTAGGTTTGGAGAGAGATGGGACCGGTTATATAATAGAGGGAGCAGATGCAAGCTTTTTCTTTCAATAGCCGGCTAAATGACTACAGGATCATCGGTCTACTCTACCTCAATTCACCATTTCGAACCTTATACAGAAGGGTTTTCCGTACCAGCTCCTTCTACCTATACCGCAGTTGAAGCACCTAAAGGAGAATTTGGTGTCTTTCTGGTCAGTAATGGAAGCAATCGTCCCTACCGTCGTAAAATAAGAGCACCTGGCTCTGCCCATTCACAAGGACTCGATTCTATGTCCAAACATCACATGCCAGCGGATGTGGTCACCATCATAGGTACTCAAGATATTGTGTCTGGAGAGGTGGATAGATAGGACTACTAGTTGCTCGATCAGGACCCTAGCTTTATTGCGAGCCAAAAACCTTGATAGATTCCCCTCAAGAGAGTTTCACAAAAATGGGAACCGAGTGTAGGTTAACTCTTTTAGGTTTTGAGCGAGGATCCCACTTTTTAATAAGGAGCGGTAAGAAGAGTAGCTTTCCGTCTTGCCATTATTTATGTATACCTACAGGGGACGGAGCTACCCTTCAACATTGACCAGGTTATCAGCCTAGGGAAAGCGCAATGTTGCCCAGAAGCTCATAGCAAAATTCTGTTATTCAGATCCGTTGAGCAGAGGTGGAGGATGCCCTTTTCGGACAGTGGCATCGTGCGGTACTCAAGAAAGGAAAGCGCAGTCGATAGTGCCTTTCATAGAACGGTGCCTATGGGAAGGGCGAGAGGATGCTGATCACTAACAGAATCGGCTACTACGGTATCGGTTGGCTGAAACCGTTCGGATTGCTTCGCGAATCCTCTTCATCCGGCTTCCCACAGAGGAAGGCGCCCTTCCGTGTCGTCCACTAGCTCCAGTGAACCCGACCCAGCTCAGCTCACTTAAGGCGGTAACCTTGTGATCGATAACGACCACGGCCGGTCCCGCATTTCCGTTTGGATGGAAGGGAAGTACCTATGTAACGGTGGCCGGGAGTGCCTATCCGCCGAAGTAGTTGTAACGGGCTTAAGCTAGCTAAGCACTTGATGGAACGGTTACACTTGCCTCTTATATACCATGTCATCACCTGTTTCATCTTGCCCTCGCTGGGAGATTACATCTTTCTTTCTACTTAGATGGAGCCTCTGAACCCAGATCGAAGATACTTTTTTAGGATCGACTTAGGGCAGGAGGACGTAACCCAGCATTCCATAGCGCATAGAGGAGAGGGGGAAAGATATGACTATGCGTAGGAAACTTAAGAATAGGGAGGTCTTAGATGAAGTGAAATGAGGTGAAATGCCAATAAAGTTATTCTCAACATTCACTTTCAAAAAAGAAATCCATAGTTCAACCAGCGGAAGTCGGCGAGATAACGGGTTGTCCAACGCCTGTATCCATATGCCATGTATATCGCACTAGAAGTAACCTATTAGAGTTAGTATCTAGCTATCTTATATCCCAGCAGGCCTCATCAGCCCACTCAAAAAGGATAGAAATATATACGCGGAGAGTCTTTTAGACTCGGAGCGGCCCCGGAGATTCGATAGAACCGGAGGTGCTTCCAGAAAAGGCGTTATCCTCTGAGGGAAGGACCCGGAAACTCGATAAAGTCGAAGGGCCACCATCTGAATCAAAATAAATTACACCAGCTACTGCAACTGCAACAGTGGAAGGCTTAAGAGGAACTTCCGAGACGTGGCTAAGGCCTTCGAAACTATAACCCGGATCCGGATAAGGGCATGTTTAAAGCACAGTTTCGCCCAGAAGCTCATAGGTCAGGTCGAATCCCGTGTGTTACGCAAAATGCTGCTTTAGAAGAGGATATCCGCATGCCTATTACTAAGGACGGGTAGCTAAGCCGCTTGGGATCACTTCGAGGATCCCTCCCATCCGGCTTCCCGCAGATGAGATCGTCTTCCTTGGTCGCACCCTAGCCACAGAATGCCCGATTGAGTTCGCCAGGGACATCCTCATTCGAACTTCCTGGGATCAAGACAGAGATCGCCCTCGAAAATGTCGAAAAGTCAACCGATTCTATTCAAGTGGTGGATAGGAAAAGGCACTGGTAACTATCTCCTCTCCTCAGTTCTAGTGCGCCGTAGAGTCATTCGAATCCACAGCTTCCACTGGAGAAGCATAATTATAGATCAATCGGTATTGATGCTTACCCACTCTCCTGATACCCCTCGAAGAGAAGGAAGCAAGACTTACTGTACTGGCAAGAAGCATGGCAAATAAAAAAGAACACATGCTCTCCGCTCCTTAGTTCCTGAAAGTAGACGACAAGTCAAAACCAGTTAGTTAAAGGGTGTTCTGTGGAAGCACATGTTATTTACAGCCTATTGACTAACCAAGCTTTGTGGGTTCGGTCATTGGTTCTCGCGTCCCTGTGCTCCCCAAATGATGAAAGTCAGTACCATCCCGTTAAGGACAGGTTTATAGGATATTTTGTCTGTCCATAACTCCGTTGAGAATAACTTTCTCGTAACGCTCAATTATTCCATTGATACGCTCGGGTTCGTTCAGAAGAGGTGGACAGACAAGGACTTGACTCATTGCCATCGGTGAAATGATTCTCTTTCTCGAATCTCTTTTTAGAGGTATACCAAGGGAAATGTATGTGAGAGCGTCGTAAACGAGTATGTCAACAGATTGTCACGCCGTATGCCCTATGAATCGATGAGTTCCCAGTTGACTGTAATCGAGGAGGTTGAGCATGATCGCTTTCAGTTAGATGCACATCAATGATTCTGGTCGATGTCACGTCAACGATTTTGAACTCCTGCTGGAGAGGAGAAGGAAGAGCGATATCGAAATAGCATTCAAAGAGTAGCTGAATCAGACAATCAGATAAGTCCAGCCTCAGCCAAGGTAGCAGTGGATGACTTCCATGGCAGTGCCCGAAAGAATGCTTCGAACGAGCCGCAAAGAAAGAAGGAGTAGCGCCATCACTTCCATTCCTGTATTTGTTGAGCCAACAACTCGATAAATGAAGTATGATAGATCAGCCCCAGTAATTGGTTTGTAAAGAAAGATCAGCCCCCTTATTAGTAGCCGCGGTAGGCTACTCCAACTACAAATGAACCTGCCACAAGTCAAGATGTTTCTTTTAGCATTGGGATTGAGTTTGGTGTTCAGTCATCTACCGCGATTGACAAAGAAGCAAGGGGGACTTCCCGCTCGTACAGTTAAGCAAGCTTTCCCGTTCCCCTGTACGAATATGGATCATCAAAGAATTTCGAAAGCTTATTTCATGGGGGGGGCTTGCTTCATCTACCTGACTCCCCTACTACATCTCTTCGTCCGGACCACTGCCACTACTGCTTCGCTAGCCAATGCTAGAGATAGAAGATCCAAGGGCTGAGCCTATGCTTATCCTATTCATGCTAGCCTTTGTGATTTGATTGCTTATTCGAAGCCTTTCCTTGGACCAGTGCTCATATCTCCGCCCATGCCTTTGCTTCTCCTGCACCTTAGGGATATGGGACTAACTGGAGTTTCTAGCAGATAAAGCCGCGAAGGCGTGCCCTTGTTCTTTGGTTTGAAAGTGGTGCTACTGAACTTCGAAGACCTGGGGTGGTGTTATAAAGTTGTTCGTATGAAATCCATGCTAGAGACTCCTCTTCTTTGGAGAACGTGAGACCCTATTTATTACGTTACGCTATATTGTCTTTCATGATCCGCGATAAGTCATGCCACAATTCTACAACTACAGAGGTAGGCACACTCAAAGCAGATTCAATCCAACGGAAGGATGCTAAGCAAGTCTATGGAGCGAAGGGAAGCAAACTCACTTAGGCAGCTCGAAGGACAGGGAAGGTATACCGATGAGTCCCACCCTGGAAAGACAGAAAGGGAGAACCGGGGAGGTGTCTGTCCTCTATTTAAGATATTTACGAAGGAATGCCCGACTGGGGAGCGGCACATTATGCGAAAACTGTTATGGCGCTGAATGAACCGATACGAGATCTATGCCAATTTCATAGAGCTAGTCTTTGACTAATAATACAAATAAGGCATATATTCGGTGCCCCAAATCACTTCTCCTAAAAGGGGACCCATTTATGCCTTATTGACGCGAACTGGTCTCTATCGTATCGATCCAGAGGGAAGAATCTTGGTCCAAACCCCAAGGAAAGCACGGGAGAGTAGAACGCTTTTGCACGGGGAATTCACTAGAAAAAGGCATCTGAGAGATCGTCTGATTCGGGGTCCTAGGGATAGACGGTTTTCCACCGAGAATCAATGAATAGAATCATATGAAAGAATCGTATGATACGATAGCTAGCTACTAGAGCGACTAGATAGGAAGTAAACTGCCCATACCGGGCGACCGGGAATGGCGTAGGAGTTAGCGGGCTTACAAGGCAGATCGGGAGAACCGGGATTACCTCGTATCGTTGAATGGCGTGGGGACTTTGACTTCCGAGCCCAGCAGGGGAAATCTGGAATCAGTGAATAGTTAGCCCGGTAACTCCGACAACCCGGAGGGACTGCCTCACATAGAGGATAGGAAAGCCAGGGGACCAGTCCTGAATTGGGGAAAGAACGCACGACTTCCTTCCTCATCTTGGCAACGGAAGATTAGGCGACAAAAGTCTTATGTCGAAGAAGAGGGCGCGGGGCTTGCTCTTGAGAGTTCACTCGGGGGAAGACCCCTTCTTGGACATATACTCGATCGGGATACCTAGCCTAGCTAATAGAAGAAGCCTCACTCGAGTTAGGCCTGGACGAAGGTTTCATCATTCTTCTAGCTTAGAGGAAAGAGGAAGGAATGCCGGGCAGGCAAAGAAAGATGCCTGCAACAGAAACCATATTACACTTCCAGTACACGAAAGGGTGAGCATAGTATAGACTAACCACACCCACGCCCTTTTTCTTATTTATTACCAGCAAGTACTCTTGTTCGGTCGGAGCTAGCAGCTACTTCCATACGCTGATCCGAGGTATCCGAGAACGAACTGCCCTAGCTCCAGAAGAGCTTAGCCATAGGATCTAGGCTCAATAAGCTAATCCTCAGCTAAGACCAGAGAAAGGGAGGACGCACCTTACCTTGAAGTAAAGGAAAGGCCAAGCTTTCTACTTATGAATGAAATCTCACGACCCCGACTTCGGGAAATAGATGAAGAAGAGGGGGACTGCCTTCGGAGAGAGTCCCCGGATCTGCACTTCATTATTACCCTAGCTCCGGAGCGGAGAAAGAAGCAAAAGGGCGATCTATTTATATCCTTGAAACCCGACACCAACTTTGATTTTAGAGAACCAACACCCGGAAAGAGCTACAAAACAAAAAGAAAAGGGGGCCGTAGGAGAGAGGCGCACCAGTCTTGACTTAGTTGTTCGTTAGGGGAGCTACTTTAACGGTGTCTTTATATAGACTGTACTTTAAGAAACCTGGCTCGAGAGACCTTAGCGCAACTTGAAGTACGGGGAAGGCTGATCCATGTCCATCCTTAAGCCCCCGACCACGCTTTTCTTTGATTTATACAGTCTATCCGCCTCATCACATCACCTGAGACTATATCTAGCAATGCCTTTAGGCAGGGGAAGAAATGTATTTTATACTCAAAGTCTGACGATACAGACGCAATACCTACATTCTGATTGGGTTTCACAGTATGAATCTAGGATGGACAAAGAAAATAGAAGGAAAGACCTGGTCTTGACGTCCTAGGTCGCCATTTCTTAGGGAATCACCAGCGGGAGATCACCCAATGACTTCTAATACCATATCGGACGAACTATATTAGATAGTACGCAGGTTTTTATCCGGTCAAAAAGTCATTTGCTAATAGAATCGCTTGTGGACACCTTAACGGCCTGCTCCTACTTCTATGGATATTGAGAGGTACCCCGGAGAGAGAGCCATTATTCGACACTTACAAAGAAGGAATATTAGGTGCCCCAACTAACAGATATTTGATATTTGTTGCAATAAAAGGGATGCAAGCAGTCCTACCCAGGAAATGCACCAATGGCTGACTATAGGAGATAGTACACAGGAGATGAGCAACCCTATTCGGGTACACACTACTCTTATGCCGAAGAAGGGCCCCTACTCTATCTCTATCTATTAGGCAGGGGAAGCTCAACAACTCTATTTTCTAATACAAGTCAGGCCACCCTTTTAGTAGTAAGGGCTGTAGGTATTGCGTCTGATTAGTCTGATAGGGAAAGAGCAGAGACTCCTACTAGATCGGGCTTACCGGGCCTACCTCGCTAAGGTGACTATGAATTAACGAATTCACTATTTACCTCGGCTTTCTTCTTAATGAAAGTCAGGACAAGTCCACGTTTATCACCCCTTACAACATAGGGCTAGCCGGGTCCTTTCATTTAGGAAGGAATTCCCCATCTGGGGGTAGAAGAGCTAAGACTTCAAAGCCTTCTTCTTAGCTAGAGGAGAAGACCCTGCATATGATAGAACTGGCGGCTGGAACCGCTGCTGCCTATGATGATGCCTTATCAGACCAGGTCATTTCAATACCTAGCTACTAGGAGAGGGATGCCCTTAGACCAGTCTCGAGGGCTGGGGTTTCACAATTCCTTATCGAGCTAGGAGCACACTTAAATAAAAGATCCCGCTTATTCTTATTCCCATAAAAAAAAAGAACTCCCGTGGGGGGAGATAGAGGATAGGACAGCCCTATTAGGTAAGCCAGTCCTGACTAAAGGATGGTTTTTCTTCTTAGCTCATCTTAGCTCACGAGGGGAGCGGACCCACTCTCTTACTAAATTATTGATATTTGTGTAAAAGAGGCCGCTACTCGGAGAGGGAAACAAACTACCTTATCGTTTTCGAGCCAACTCGAGCTAACAGCGTACTAAAGGGATCACGCTTAGTGCCTGGAATAAGGGGGATCCCCAGGGAAGACTCGGGGTACAACCCGACAGGAAAGCTAGCTACTCACCAAGAGATTAGACGGAACGGAGAATGACTTCATAAATTCCTCTGGCAAAATCCTCTGATACTAGAGAAAAATGAACAGATAACCAGGAAAGGCAGATCGGGAAGAAGTTCCTTATCTTGATTTAGGAATAGTGACAGGTAACTAAGCGCATCTACTACTCTAGTACTTACTAAAGGAAGGAAGAGAGGCAGGCCACTCTCTTATAGCAGGAAAGAGAGGGATACATAGAAGGGGTTCTAATCTAGCCGGGATTGGTATAAACATACAGGGAACAAGAGGACGATAGAAAAATATTCACATCAATAGCAGAATCGTCCGAGGTTAAGAGGCAGTCTCAGATGGGATTCTTCATTCAAAGAGAATCCCACGGGGAGAAGGTTTTTCTTACTTGACTGCCTTTAGGAAGGAATGGCGGGATGGTTGACAACAGCAAGAAGCGTTCACTCTCTCACAAGAATGATGGAGTTTGTAGTGCGTTCTAGTGTAGCCGTGCGTGGTTCAGTGTGCTCTAAGTATAAAGGAGAACTATGATATCAATTGAGTAATGGGAAGCGAGCCGAGCTAGTCCCCGAAAATGCTATAAGTTGGGGCAACATTATACCGCCTGCGGGTTCCTCAACCTAGTAGGGTTCCAAACCTTGAGACTTGAAAAGGGGTGCCCTCGCCCGGAAAGAGAAAGAATAAGCGAAAAAGTACTACTATCGGCCCCACAGATAATATTTGATCGGAAACGCCCCGGACTCTAGATATTGAGCTTCGCATACCCTTAGAGATAAGGCCAAAAAACAGGACTTTGAAAAGGAGCGCTCCTAGAAAGAAGAGCGAGACCTCGCGCGTACCACTCTCCCACGCAGTTCCCATTAAACAACGGAGAATCTCTCTAATCTCGAGCAACTGGACCTTTGGCCGAGTTAACGGAATAGGAGGATTCATCTTTTATAGGAACTGCCGTTATGAAATTGCTAGTTTCACCCTTCTCACTAAACACAACTCTACAACGCCTAACAAAACCTTCTTGCCCACCGGATCAGAACAACTAGAATAAAGAGCTTTAAGTTATAGCTTAGAGCCTGCCTAACTTATTCTATTCTATTGCTTCCTCTCCCGGCGCCCCTTACTCTATAGGGGCGCTAGCGCGCCCTTCCGTTTTTCAGCTGGTAGAGCGAGTTATCACTTACCTTACTTCTTCTATTCTTAAGCGACTCCGCCTATCGTTTGCTAGCCTTAAAGCATGCAGGTCTACCTCGCTTGGCTTGCTTGGTTCGGGCTGTCTTTATTAAATAGCTTACTTGAGAATAAAAACTCTAATTAATGAGCTTCATAGTATCCCATTCTTCTGGATGGAATCCCGGAATAACAACTCTAAAGAATCTCCTTCGGACCCTTCGGATCCTTGCTTATGGCTATGTTTATAATATTGCTTACTCTTAAATAATCATAACTCCCTTTCTCTTTCTAGCCAGCAGGTATCCTTTATGTAGTCTCCCTCCATTGCTTGCTTGTTGCCTTAAGGTATCATTAAAACGATATCAGAAGAAGGTTATGAGAGATTACTCTTTAAGAAGACAGTATGGATTTCATAATGGAAAAGACTTGCTTGATTGAATACTTTATATCAGGTTATCCAGTTTTATGGCTTTTCTTTGATTCGCTTGCTTACAGATAGGTATTCTTTCTTGAATGAATTAGCTTACTTGCTTGCTTAGGGCATTGTTTATCATTATTCATACTTGAGAAAGACTACTCTTAATGCTGAGTTGATAAGAACTACTCCCATGAACTATAAGGCTCTCAGTCCTGTGGCTTGCTTGGTGCCTGCTTGCTGGTATGGCTCGCTTGGTTGGGTGGGGTAGTTAATACCTACTCCACTAATCTACCTGGCTGGCTTGCCTTATTCCTTCTTTCTTCCAGTGGACGGACTCTCTTGCTCTGTTCCCTTTCTTTCTTTTGCCTTTTATCCTACTAGGTTTCGAGGAATGCAGGATAGATAAGCTAGGACAGACGAGAATGTATTAGATCTTCTTCCACTTTTCCCTGTCTTATCCGATCGGTTGGGGGACAAAGGGCTTTCTTTCCTCGCTTTCGGGCTTGCTTTCTTTCCCTCTTTCGAGAGAAAAAATGAACCGAGATTCAGAAGGTGAAATACTTGACTTCATCAGTTCCAGGCGTCGGCTTGAAAGTGAAAGTGCTAGCTCTCCCTTTTTCTACCACAGATAAGGAGAGAGAGTCGATCTCTGGGTTACCAAAGGATGCAATAGATCTCTATGTTGAGCCGAAGGATAAGCTTGTTTTGATGGCTCTTGGTGGTCTTCTCAATATGACATTTTGGGGTTGTGGTCTCTTTCACCCGAACTCTTTTGGCTATCAAAGGGGGAAGGATTTGAATGAATTCTTCGAGAGAGTTGCTTCCTGGTCTAAGGTAGAGCGTCTTTTCGTTTATGACTTTTTTCAGTCTAGGGCTAGGATTGATCGTTCTCGTCTCTTGAGCAAACTCAGGCTATCTGTAGTCAAAGATGAGGGTATCTTAAATTGAATCCTTTCTTTCTATACCTATATTCGACCATATGGGAACTGATTGGTCTCAGGAAAGGGGTATCCCTCCGGTTACCTTTCTGACACCAGTCTTATTCAACTATTATTTGGATGACTTGGATAGGGCATTTGAGGAAAGCTTCCCATCCATTCAATATGCGCGATATGATTCGTTTGTCTTAATTGCCATATGCTCCGGTCAGTCGAATGCCTTCTCCGTCTCAGGCCTCTTGGGGGAATTAGATCTGGTAGGGAAGTTCTTCTGCATACGACCAGGAGAGGGATTAGGTATTTCATTACTTGATAGTTTGATCCTCTTGAATCAAGCAGGACAGATAAAATGCATTCCCAACGAATAAAAATAGAAAGATTGAAAGATTCTTTTAGGCAATAGAAGAGAGCAAGCTGGCGTGAGGGCAAAGGATTGAATTGAATACCTAGGGAATCTACGAACTCCCCGAAAATTCCTATTTGAGGTTCCCACTATTTGTTGGAAAACAACCAACCAACCAAGGAAAGTTCATACCTTATGTTAGAGGTATGCTAACATACCCAAAAGAGGTTCTCTTCCAGCTTTTTCTTAAAAAAGGAAAGCAAAGAAGGGACTACGAAATACTCTCGTAGAATACACATGATACCAGTGTTAAGAAACACATTATTATCAGGTAATGCATATTTTGATGAAAGGAGGCGAGGGCATAACCTAGCGAATACGCTGATTATGACACCGCCTCAACGTCTTTCCTTACCTGCACGTGGAAGATCGGTTGAACCCCCCGCTGGTTCAATTCTTCGTAGTGTTCCCATCGTGAGAGGGCTAGCCCGTCCTCGCCCGTTAACTCCTTGTTCACCACGAATATGTGAGAGGATAGCGCTCTTGGGCTTTGCGGAGAAAATGGGGTTCCCCGATCCAAACTTAGTTGTAGTCAATCGTCTCGCTCATCGAATAAGACCAGAAAAGGCAGTAGGATCAACTGACGCCCTTATACATGGATCCCGAATCAAGGATCTGATTGTTGAGAGGGTACGAGTACCTAGAACGAGTATTCTGTATAGAAAAAAAGCACCCTGTCTGTTTTTTGGAGCCCTCCTTTTGTGGGCGCAACTACCAGAAGGAATCCAAGATGTTCTATTTGATAACATATTGCATGAACCCCCAATCACTCCTTTTGTCCCCGAAAGGTCTATTCAGGAGGCATGTACTAATTCGAATGAAGTTTTTCTGGATGCTGCAGAAGAGTTCCCCGAGACTCCGCACGGGGCAAGAAAGAAGGAAGTCTTTATCATCGTGTTGACTTCTATCATATGTGTTGCTTTGATCAGGCCTGAACTGGCATCAGAAGTGTATCAATTTTTGTAAAGGCGGCATAGCATACCTGCTTTCCTAGAGAGGACCCGAACGCAGTTAATGAGCATAGATTTCGGAGCCCTTCAAAAGGGTGGCCTTTCTCATGGTGAGTATTAAGGCTTTTTAACTGCAACTGAAATAAGAACTCGGATAGAGTTCAACTTGGCCACTAGAGAGAATGTTTCAAAGAAATCCACACCATAAGCCCATAAGTTAGAAAGGTGTATCCCTTGGCAACCATACGAACTTTGTATCTGTCTACAGTACCCTCAGGTTTGAACTTACCTTTATAACTTAATAGTATATCATCGACATCTTCCCCCTCAATCCCCCTACGGACTGGTTAACAACTAAGAATTCAAAACCTTCGGAGAACTCTTATGCTATGAAAGAAGTAGAGTCATTAAGAATATAATAAAGATTCTAAAAAAGAAAAAACAAGAGCTACCTTGGTTGGGGATCTCCCCAAACCCCTACTGCTTGCCTAACAGAGCTCTTTCTCATCCTTACATGGAATTACCTGCTCTTTCGATACTTGCGGATTACCTTGTTCTATTCTATATCCTCATTCGTGCATCTAGGAGAGCAGCTACTTCTTGACTTTCAACCTACGACCGAAGTCAAGTCCTTGACTTCTTTTTTTTCTTTTCATTTTAATAAAGAGTGCCCTATTCTCCTTAACCCCTTGGAACCCATACCTCTCTTTTAGGCGCGGTAAGGCTCGCTCTGTTCTCAAGGCTTGGGGCGCGGTCTTCGTCTCCAGCCGATGCCAAAAAACCGATCGGAAAAGCCGATGTTAGAGTAAAGCATTCCCCAGAAAGAAAATAAGGCAAACAATCTGAATTTCCTGGGGCTAACAACTCAAGCAATCTGCCTTTCTCTGTGTTGAAGAAGCACAGGAAGCAGAGGCACCAATGGTAGCATCAGTGGTTCAAGTGCAGTGGGTAGCAATAATTCCAAATGAGGGGTTGGAGGCGTAGCTTTATCTTTCGTTTGAGACTGGGCAGCCCCCTTATTCGTACTCCGTACAAGCAGCAGGACTGGACTAAAAAGGTATTAAAGGCGAAGTATGCTGCTTAGTTTCGTAGCTCCGTTTGCCAGGCTCATCAACTGAGATTCCCAATTGCCGGTATCATTGAAAACTTGTGATTCCGGTCAAGTCAACTACTTGAATTCAGCAGCTAGCCGGGTGAGAAGTAGGACAAAGATCTCAGTCAGAATCAGAGAATTTCTCACTTGGCCTTGCCTAACAGAGCTCTTTCTCTTTTGGATCGGATTCAGCCCCAGACCTTGGTACGCTGAGGTTAAGCTTTTCCCGGGTTTCCTCTTAAAGCGGCGCAGCTCCCAAGTACCATTTGTCTCCAAGCCTATCTCCCACTTCCCATTGTGCTTTTGATTCCACCTCTCAATCGACGGGCGATTTCTAAATGCTTTGGCCCAGTAAGCGCTATGGACTAACTTCCTTACAGGCAGAGTTAGCAAAGGTACAGCTAGAAAAGTAAGGCCGATCTAGCCAGTGAGCAGAAGCGCTAATCACAAAAATAGCTCGTCAGTTAAGCTCTTCAGTGATGTCCCTCTCATCTGTGCTTGCCGCCTTTTCACCACGGTTGGCTGACTCCGGCTTTCCAGTCTTCTCTTCCGCCTTCACTTGAAGTGATGACTCCTTTAGTTTCCTCTGAAGAAAGAAATAAGGTCAGGCAAATCCGCCATTAAAGAGCCATCGGTCAATCGGGCAGTTCAAGTAGTCTCTGAGAAGAAGAACGGGCCATCATCATTGGAGGGAGGAGGCTGTCTATTATCTTTCAAGTGCATGTCCTTCTCGTGCGTATTAGACCTAAAAAGACTTAATGACTTGAAAATACACTTTAGGAAAATGAGCATAGATAAGCAAGTGAAATGTTGAAGAGCCACAAAGACTTCGTTTATGTATCTCTTCCTCTTCATAATAAGGAAAAAGTTTCTTTCAATTTCGAAGAAAATATACAAGAGTCAACGTAATGCACTCTGGTGAAGATGTACTTGTCGTTCTTTTCCCTTGCAAAAATGATGAAATTAGGGAAACCGATAACTCGCTCATTATTTGAGAGCATAACATCCCCAGCTGATCTGGATTCAGTTCAGCAGATGGTTGGAGACATGAAAATGAATCTTCAATCATTAGTTGACAGATATCTGCCTAGATTGAGTTCAATTCCTCTCTACCAAGGAGTGAGTTGGGCTCCGACCTGGAAATCCCTACCGACATTTAAACAGATGAATCAGACTTTCTTGAAAGAGGGTATGGTGAAGCGAGAAGACAAGCGATTTCGCAATGTCCAATCATCTTTCCCAGCCTTCTTTTCGAATTGTCTGGTTACACGTTCCTCCTTGAGTTTATTCATTCTCGAGGTGAACAGTGGTCATCTGGAATTTGATGGCCGGACCGAGTGCGGTATGCACGGGACCATAATAATAAGCTCTTCAGTGGAATCGATTTAGATTTCTTTGAACGGGTTGTTTGTCCAAAGTTGCCGCATTATCGTCAACTTGGTCTTGCGCCAGTTACTGGGAGACTAGGATCGTCCCTAGAGGGAGGAGGGAAAAGACGCGTGTTTGCCATAGGTAACTATGTCAATCAGAGGCTCTTAAAACCGATCCATGATTGGTTGGCGGAGGTTCTTAAGACAATCCCAATGGATGGGACGTTTAATCAAGAACAACCTCTTGATAGGCTAGTTGGTAACCGTTTAGTTTATTCATTTGACTTAACAGCGGCCACTGCTACTGTTATTTGAAGTTATGGTTAACCTATTCGATCGGTCTTTTGCATCGAGTGTTGTTAACTCGGCGCTTGCAACGAACATCTTTGATGTTCCGTTTGTTAAGCGCAAGAATAGCACCATTTCGTTTGTAGATGGACAGCCTTAGGCTATCATGCATCTTGGCCCTTATTTGCTTTATCTCACCACATATTAATATGGTGGTGTGCACAACAAGTACATCCGGGCAGTGTATTTGATAAATATGCTGTCCTTGGTGATGATGTTATCATCTGTGACAGTGAGGTTGCCTCAGTATACCAGACTTCATTAGGCCGGTTGGGAGTGAAGATTTCATTACAGAAAGATTTAGTATCTGATACTGGTGCTGGTGAGTTTGCTAAGAAGTACCGGACTCGTGACTTGAGTACAGATTTCTCACCTGTCTCAGTCAGAGCCCTAATGAACTTCTATCACCCTTATGGTCTGATGGCCTTGAATCTAAAGTATAATATACAAAGATTCTCGACATTATGCCGTATTGGTGGTGCAGGATTCAAGGTACTCTCTAGATTAGATCACACGCGGAGCGTACGGTACGCCCGTATGTGGTCTATGTATACTAAGCATCTCTTTAACCGCGAAAATGGAGAATTGTGGTTAGGGAGAGGGTCCGAAGGAGCTCGACTGAAGGGAGAGGGAACACCCGGTGAAATATGGTTTGCTGGTACAGAATCCGTTGCTATTGGACTTGGCAAGTAAGCCCAGAAGGAAGAAGTCGTAGCTGCTACCTTACCTTCTTCTTCTTCTTAGTCTGCTCGAAAGGAAAGCCAGTAACTCGAGAGTAGAAAGAAATAGAATAGAGTATGCCTGTTTATTTAAGTTCCAGTAGCTTTGAGCTTGAACGTGTTTCAGCTCTTGTTCACGACCCAGCTGCTATTGAATCAGCGTAAGGAGATGTCGATGAGGGTACAATAGAGAAAAGAATTCGCTTTGGTTCAGAGCTTGCTATCTTTCATTAGTCAAATTCTTCAAACGGTCAAAAGTGAACCTAGAAAGCGGCGTACCGCAATGAACGACAATTGCTTTCCTTCTCTCGTTTTTGTTCTCCTGTTTTGTTTTTCATAAGTTTCCAACCAGAACTAAATGAAATGAAAAGGATTTCTTCACTCCCGGGATTGCAAGATTACCGATCGAACCAGGAGGTTCTTCCTCAAGCAGCGATTGTACTGACTGCTCCAACCGCCATTATATTACGCAATTTCCAATTCCGATTTGAATCCAACAGAGAAGTAAATATTAGAGCCATTGACTGCGTTTATTCCGGTATGGCTGTTGTGGGTTTTACGAGTTTATGCTGAATCCTCATAGCAGGAGTTCGTATGAGACTATCGGCTCGGCTGAGCGAAGACGAAGGAGAGCAACCGTGTAGCTAAGCGGATTGCGGGTATTAAATAGAAAAGGGCGGGGGCAGTTAGGACTGACCTTATACTTCCTTGCCTAACTGGAAGCTCTCCTAAGCTTTCTTTCTTTACTCTTTGCTCCTAAGACTAATAAGAAGCAAGGATGGATTAGAAGCCATTCTATCTCTCAAGTGATAGCTATGAAAGAGAAGGATGGGGAACCGTACGGTAGTTCATGACTGAGACTAAGCCAGCAAGAAGTGAAGCAAGCACTCCCTTCCAAGTGTTACGTCTTCGAAGTGAAGAAACGAAGTGAAACACAGTCTATGGGGGTATACAACAAATAGGGGCGCTACCGGTCAGAGGTGCTTTTTGCCAAGCCTGTGTTGTGGGCTGGGCTTAGGGTAGGGTTACTTCAATGGGTTCAAAACATTATGTTTCCCTGTGGAGGCGATTGGAATGAGGCGACCACCCCAGAGGGAGGTTAATAAGGAGATACTTTATATGATACGCCATATATTAGTTGTTGAAAACGGCTCCTCTTCTTCTACGTACTCGAAGACAAGAGCAGCAGCTCCACCTACTACATATAGTAGTTCCTTTGTGGATCGGATCCATATAAACATTTCACGCTGATAATTGCGTAGAACGTGTCACCTCTCTGAGGTCAGATGTGAACCGATTAGGGTGCTCACAAGGGTGCGCATAGGAGTATCATGAACTACCCACCACCACCAGATGTGCCAATCTCTATCCTATTAATCCGGCGTGAGCTCCGTTCAGTTCATAAGAACGACGACGAGCCATAGTGAGGCGAGGCAGAGTGAGGGAGACGACGTTTAATAGTTGTGGGCTCGCATTACTATCCTTATAGTACCCGGACATACTATAATCCTTATAGAAGATAGCAGCCCTTCCCGAATCACGATATTTGACCAACGACTGATACTGGTGGCTCATTATCAGTCGACACTAATGTAGATCGCCTTCTCTACCCTACCCTCGCAGCGAAGAGACTTATTCACTTCATGATCCTGATGACAGGGGGTACAGCTTGATGAGCCTGGGGATTTTTAGAGTGATGACGATGGCCCTTAGTGGTTACACTACCCGGGTGATCAGAGGGACATTAGTCATGATGATGATGACTTTCACATTGACCCTGGATGCCAGGCCAGGAGTTGACCCTTGGTTCTTAGATGAGAGCGGGACACCTAGATATTCTTATGACCATGTTATTGAGTCGGAGCAGTCTGACACTGAGAGCTTTGGTGAATATGTCGGCAAGCTGATCCTTGGATGAGATAAACTTCATTTTCAACTGCTTGCGAGCAACCTTTTGACAAACAAAGTGAAAATCCATTTCTATATGCTTAGTGCGAGCATGAAAGACCGGGTTGGCTGATAGATACGTGGCACCACAAGGTTGTCACACCAAAGTATAGGAGGAGAGCGAGGTATGCCAAGCTCAGAAAAGATAGATTGCATCCAACATAGTTCAGCTGTGGCTATAGCAAGACCGCGGTATTCGGCTTCAGTACTTGACTTCGAAACGGGCTTTTGTTTCCTTGAGCTCCAGGAGACAAGATTAGAACCCATATGGACACTGTACCCACTAGTGCTGCGTAAGTCATCTGGACATCCAGCCCAATCAGCATCTGAATATGCACTAAGTTGATGAAGTGAATTTGGGCTTCTGTTAAGGCCAAAAGTGATAGTATGCTTGAGATATCGAATAATACGCTTGACGAAGTAGGAATTCGACGATTGGAGATATCCTTTCATCGACTTTATCCAATACGGGATACTACCAGATGACTCGAACGAAAAGGTAAGTATCCGAAGACGTGCTCCTGCGGTGTCTGTCGGACCAAGATGCAGAGAAGGTCATTCAAGAGACCCATAACGGCATTTTTGGTGCTCATCAAAGGACCTAAATTTCAAGACAGAATCCGGAGATTGGGTTACTATTGGCCCTCCATGATCAAGGATTGCATTGACTATCCCCGCCGGTGCGATGCCCGCCAGTTTCATGGTGACGACATCCCCCAGGCTTCAAACGACCATGATGGCACGGTTGTGATAACTCAATGGAACTTTTGAGGGAACTTTGGAGTGGAGTTCCGAGCTAAAGTGACTTTGTGGTCCCCGGTTGGTACAAAAGTCAGATGGTTAATCTTGCCAGTAAGGGCAAAGTTCGGATTGAGCTTATGGTGACAGGTGGGCGAGAGTGCTACTGTTACAAATGCAGTTGGAACTGCACTGCAATTCTTGGCTGGTTACGCTGAAGTAAGAGGTGGGGGGTGTGCTACCGTCACGAGTAAAACAAGAGCGAATTGATATTTGGCTATCGGGCTTCTAGCTCATTCGATTGCATCTAGGTCTAGTCAAATTGAACTAGTTCCCGAGGAGTTCTAAGCTTAGTCGATTGGGGCTATCAGATAGAGATTCCTTACTTACGGTTCACTGCCAAGCGGACTTAGAGGCAAAGCTTCCTACGCACTTCTCTCCATCCATAAAGTCAGTCAAGCTAGAAGCTGATTCGGAAAATGAAAGCAAGATCAGCCTTCGCCCTGTCACAATGGGTTAGCTGCCTTTCCTGAGCCTATGAGCTCTTCGCCTATTCCCTCTTTCTCCGGTTGGGGATCTACTCCGGCTAAGAAAACTTGCTACCAGACTGAGAGTGGGATTTCGAGACCCGTAATCCCTCTAGTAAGGTCTAGGTCTAAGGCAGGGGCGAAGTAACTCGACCAACCCTTGATCCTAACCCTCGGAGCGAAGGGAAAGTGCACTGACTGAGATTCTATTGACCAAAGCCTAATGACTTGCTTCTCGTTCGACGACTGTGCCTGTCCCTTTTTCAAGTGAAGTTCTAGTCCTTCGCCTTTTGGGCCAGTAACAAATTGAACTTCCGTAATTTCTGGAAAGGAATGGGGGAGCAAGCTATTAAGTTAGATGACTTAATCCAGTACCAGTAAGTAAGGAAGCCCCTTTGAAAGCATTATTCATTATCTGAGTGAATCCCGTCTTGTGACAAGTTTAAAAGAAGGACTATTGAAAGCGGGGATAGCGGATTATCTTCTCGGGAAAGCTAGCAAGCCATCTACTTTCTTTCTCTTTCCTTCACCCCTCAAGTAGTAAGGCTTTCCATCCACCCTGCCGGTCCTAATCAAATAAAAGATCTTATCCGGCTAGCCATTGGTCGCTTTATCAAATCTTCTCCAATTAGAGAGTCACTTCGTCCCTTTTGGAGTGGAGAGAGGAGTACCGGAAGCCCATTAAGTGTAATTTCTTCTCTTGAGACTTCTGTTACAAAAGTGCATTTGCTTCTGCCCGGGAGGGCTATATCTATCTTCTCTTTTCTTTTCTTTAGGAATTGCTTCTCTTTTTAGGTAAGGAATAGCCTTAGTCCCCTCGGGATTGGCATGTAATATCCCGGTAATAGGTTGAGGGGAGACGATCTGAGCAATGATTGCTTGAAGATCTTCAAAGGGCTTTCCCTCCATAAGACCCTACTTCTCTTTCTCGCTTTCTAGGTTTCGGAATAGAATAGGCAGTTCTTGTGAACGACTCCGATGCTATTGCTATTTAAGAAGAAGAAGACGTTGGAGGAATAAGCGATGCTGCTAAGATCCCCAGTCGATTTAGCTCTTTTCGGAAGGGAAGAGAGTTCCGTCACTTCTGGGATTAAGGAAAGTAACCCGAAGGTAGTAGGTTACAGAATCCGATTTGTGGCATCTTTCCTTGGTAGATTTGTTAGAGAAGGACTTCTTTCAGAAAATGTTAATAATAGGGCAACTCCATTCAATAGGGGGGGAGGCATGGAATTGGATGCTTCCCCCCTTTCAGTGCAGGAAGGCATTAATTAAAGTTGGTGAAATGACGTACTTAGGATTCCCTCACTGTCAAGCAAGGGAGTGACGAGAGGGTATCAAAACCACTCTTTAGAAAGATAGCCTACATTGAACCAAAGGAGTGATCCCCACTCCGAATGAGATGTCGTATACGCAAATGCTCTTTCCGTTGCAGGCATAAGCGCTGCATCTCCTGTCTAAGCTACTTCAGCTCTTTTCAGAAGGGAAGGTGCTTCTTTAACAACAATTATCCGATCAATAGCCACACCCACGCCACGCACAGAGAAGGAAGAAGGAGTTGTGCCATCTCTATCAGCTAGTGTTTTTGCCTTTTTCCCTGTTATCGGGCTTACCGCTGTTAGAAATCGATCTAGACTAGATGCCAATAAGAGAACAGGACAAAGAACTTCACTTCGACGCTGGGTAAGGCAAGTGCCATGAGAATGAAATAAGTGCCACGAACAACTGACACTAGGGGCATAAAAGGAGCAGCTGCTAGCCATAAGACTTGAATCCCAACTGTGAGGGAGGTTTGGATAGATATTCAACTAGGGCTTGATAGGGCTTGAACAGAATCGGACAAGGGACTGACATTTCTTATCTAGATGCCTAAAACAGAAGCAGATAAGATAGCGGATTAGGCCGAAAAGGAGGAAGCGGGGATGGCACTGGCTCTTTCTATCTTAAGGCGGTAAGGCAAGGTATCGATCAAGGCGAAACTTGAAGCGTGTGTAACCCGTTCTAATTCTAAGAGTAAGGGGCTTAGCGCTTTGATGGTTGCCCCTATCTTATCTATTCAAGCTCCGCTCGGGGCACCTATCTTTCTTTATATGCCCATTTTGCAAGAAGAAGGGGTGCAAGTTAATCAAAAGGGGTTGTTATACGAATAGGGTGCGCAAAGGAAGTGACATCCATTGAAAGCGAAGCATCGTAAGCTGCAATAAGACTTTCACTTTCAGGAGCTGCTAAGCCTGCTGTTTGCAAAGGAACTGACATAGTGAATCTACGAGTTGGAGGAAGGAAGCCGTCTGCTTGAGAGCATCGAATCGTTGCTGCTTTTGCTATTGGTCTACAAATCGCTGCAACCAATGTCCCGAAAGTAGCCTCCGTCCTCTTTTGAGTAGAATGATGGGCTCTTAGGAATAGAAGTGGGCATGAATGGAGCTTCTAGGCAAGTTAATCAAAAGGGGTTGCCCTCAACTCGGATATTCGCTTTCGACATCCCGCAATAAAGTCGGCGGCTCTATTGCTCTCCCTCCAACAATGGGTGACTCTAAAAGACTGTAAGGCTCTTGCATTTTCAGTGAAGCTCAGCAGCATATTTCGCGCTTCCCAATGGGGCTTGTATTGGGAGTTAATCATCTTGACTGCATATAATGAGTCAGACTCTACCCAAAGGTTCCGAATGCCCATTCGCGAAGCCATCTCCACCGTATGTATGGCAGATTGCATAAAGTTCCACCTTCCAAATCTCTCTCCACTCAACCGTCTTCCGGAAAGCCCAAAGAGGATGGCCGATAAAGTCCCTTGCTATCGCAGCCGCAGTAGCCTCTATTGCTACTGAACCGTCTGTGTTCACTTTTCTTTTCGGAGGGTTCGAAGAAGAGTAACATTCAGCCATAGATGGCTGAGCAGGGTGACCATGCACTCTCCAAAACTGAGTGAAAAAAAAAGTCAATAACTCTCAGTTTCATCTGATAGGAAACCGAATGCAGTCTCAATTTGACTTCCCTTACAATTTTCCAAAACGACGTTCTGCTTACTGCTTGGATTCCCTTCATGGCGCCTGGAATTTATCTCACGCCAAACATAGTATATGACTGCTGTAAAGGAGAGCTTTAGGATCAGGCCAGTAAAGGCCGAATTCTTAGTTTTGATTTCATTAATCCATCGGCAAACATCATGAAGGTTGGTTGCAGGCTGATCATATCCAAATTTAGAACAGAGCTGAGCCCAAATCCACCCTGCATAGCTGCACTGAAAACAGAGATGTTCGGCACTTTCATCTTCAAGCATGCACAGGCCACAAAGAGTCACGATGTTGGGATAAAATCTGCTAACTCGATCTGCTGTAAGAAGCCCAGAGTTGAGGGCCATCCAGGCGATAATACTGTGCTTGGAGATATTGAATTTGTTCCAAACGATGCCTGCATAGTCGACCTTAGGATGGGTCTGCCTAATGAGGTTCCAGGCTGTTTTGGAGTTTCCATTTCCATCCGGGCTGAGAGACCAACCTGTCTTCAACAGGGAGCTGCGGGAGTTCATACAGGGCAATCTCTTGCATTAGACACTGTCCAGCCATTCTGCGGTTAGGAGGAAGGTTCCAATACCCATTTTGGATGAAATCGCTTACTAGAGCATGGTCCGGGAGACCTGTTTCCATTAGAACAGTGACCTCGTACCTGTAGCTGATCGGGCCATTTCTAAGCCCTATTTGAGACTAAGGCAATGCCACAGCTTCGTGCTTTCGCCATTACAAATCTGAAACTTGATAATAGCATTAGCCACCCAAATAGAATGTCTCCTGAGATATCTAAAATGAACCCATTGAGTCCAAATGGACCCATTATCATTAACTATTCTCCAGAAAAGCTTTAACATGGCAGTCCTATTCCAGCCCTCAATAGTTCTTAAACCCAATCCACCTTCATCCTTCGGTCTACATTGGACCAGCTGATCGTATGGATCTTATAGGTGGGTTCGGGGCCTGACCAAAAGAAATTCCGAATGCTCAATGAAATGGATTTCCTTCTCCGGAAGCCTGAAAGCGGACGATCAATAGATGTGAAGGCTTGCAAGCACTGAGGAGATGAGCTCCATTCTTCCGGCATATGACAGCCGCCTTCCTTTCCAATTGCTAATTCGGTGATTGAACTTGTCCAAGAGGAGGAGACAGTCGGAGTGTCTCAATCTGGTAGAGACTAGGGGCAGTCCCCAGTATTTGAGAGGGAGCTGCACCTCCCCATCTAAGTTATACAAGAGTACGAATGATTTTTCGTTTGACCCTATAACTGGTGGCCGAGAATGATAGGGAACATTTGGCTTTCTTAATCCCAAGACCTGCCCAGCTGTGAAACTCATTCTGGTTGATGGCCAAGGCATTACGCACGGAGCTATCTGCGAAAATGA